ATATCTTTATTTTCCCATCCCAATATGAATACTAAAACGGTAGGTTTCTAAAAAATCCGAAAGCCCCTTATCGGATTTGAACCGATGACTTACGCCTTACCATGGCGTTACTCTACCACTGAGTTAAAAGGGCCCTTTTTATTCAATTCCTGACTGAGTCACTATATGAATAAACTCGATATATGTACATATATTCTATATATGAGTATATGCAATAGACTCATAACGGATTGTGGAATATTCCACTTTTCTTTACCTCGTATAGTTAAAAAGAAAAGATTTATTGATATCAATGCAATAAATTGTTTTAATTTCACAATGGCCGCAATTACTTTTATTGAATTTCCCCCATCCGACCTTAATTCACTTGATACATGTACTTCCCAATTCTATTTAAGTAAGCAGAGATCCAAGATCTTTCATCGAATCATATGATCTCAAGAGATTTGACTTGTCTCCTGAACTTAATTTCTTAGGTAAAAATTTTTAGATTGCTTTTTATTCCGGATTTCCATTTTTCTTTTTTCAATTTCCTAGTTTAGTAGGGAAATGAAATAGAGATAAGTATATATCATCTTAAAAAGGTAAATCAATGAATGAAAAGTGGATGAAACGGAGTTAAAACCTTTTCTGAAAGACAAATTACTCTATGCGAGTATCTTAGCATATTCTTTTGCTTTTTTTATTTTATTTAGAGATTCTTTGTATAGATAAGATCTATAAAAAGAATCTCACTTTCTAGATTTCTCGAATCAATTCGCAAGTTTTTGAATTTATATAGAATCTATAACGAGAAAATAGAATAATGAATGATTCATGATTAGAAACGAGGAATCCATATATTATTATAGAATCATGAACGACAGAAAGATCCGTCAGATCTAGTCATATCATTCTATTATATTGACAATTTAGAAAAACTAGTCATATTATGAGCATAGTATGGGTCGGTCAGGAAAACATGCCCCCATCGTCTAGTGGTTCAGGACATCTCTCTTTCAAGGAGGCAGCGGGGATTCGACTTCCCCTGGGGGTAGGGTACTATGAAAGGAAGTTGATCATGGATTCTAAATAACCTTAGAAGTGATTGTTCCTGGGTCGATGCCCGAGCGGTTAATGGGGACGGACTGTAAATTCGTTGGCAATATGTCTACGCTGGTTCAAATCCAGCTCGGCCCAAAAATTCGCTGATCCACCCTAAATGGGTATAACCCATTTGTTTTCCAGAAAGCACGAATACGAAGGAAACTTTCTAATACATATACCCCTACTTACTTCTTTTTTTTTTTTTTCTTTTTCTTTTGTCCTTGAAAAACGGATTCTCAAGCGATTGGAGAATAACAACACGGATTACTAGTAATCCGTGTTGTTTTCACTAAGTATTCAAGGGATTATCAATAAATATATCCGAGGATACAACACAATAATTCAAAATGGATAGGCTTTGACTGAACTCCAAATAATATGGATACACTTTTTAGGGGGATTGTAGTTCAATTGGTAAGAGCACCGCCCTGTCAAGGCGGAAGCTGCGGGTTCGAGCCCCGTCAGTCCCGACGTCTCCAATATATACGCACTCCATCCCTTCTTTTTCGGAGAAAAGGGTACAAGGAACAGAATCTCATTTCCCAAAGTGCTCTTTAGTTATTTTTTAGCATTTCTCATCAAACAAATTTGTTCTATTTCAAATAGTAACAATTGGTGGGCGAGAGACATATGTGAATTAGTACAATTATTGGGAGCCACATATTCAGAATTCCAGTAGATACTCTACTTCATTTTTTTGATTGCTCCTCATCCTTGTAATGTATAACAATACTGTATATTTATGTTTTTAATAGTTTTGTACTAACATTATAAAATGAATTAAACATAGTTACCCTGATAGAACCCATTCAGGTTAAACCCATTTTTTTGGTTCCAATTGTGTGGAATCTTAATTACTAAAAATAATTTCGTGCCGCCGAGCAAGGGAATGAATCTTTTTTCCTTGGGGTCCCAAGAAACAATCAAAAAATAGTGAATTTTCTGGGATATTAGATCTTTTCTATCACGATTCATCTTTCTCACACTTCTTTGGTTGCCAAGAAAACTAGATCATTAACATTAAAAAAGGAAGTTAGAACTTAACTCCGTTCTTTTTTCATTTCACGTCAACGGGTTGGTAAGCAAAAAGCGGACAAATGGGTAAAAAATGCGCGATCGGGTGATTACAAAGGTAATAGATTTATGGTATATTATGGTATATAAAGTTAACAAGCGAAAGACAGATAACAAATTATTGATTAGATCATTAAGCCGATTTTTTATTCGGTATGAATAAAGGACCCTCCTATGTTATACTATTCAATTCTTGACGATTAATCCATTTGACAGCTCAGATATTCTTAATTCATCATATTGATCTGATTCAATATCATCGCGATGTAATTCATCCCATTGAATTTACCGGCGAAAGATTGATTCCTCGTCTCTATGGGATTAAATCCCGAGTTATTGTATTGCGAAGTAAAAAAAAAGAAATAATGATATTATGGAAGTAAATATTCTTGCATTTATTGCTACTGCCCTGTTCATTCTAGTTCCTACTGCCTTTTTACTTATCATATATGTAAAAACCATAAGTCAAAATAATTAATTTGAACGAAACTTGTCTTCTTAGTTCGGCTTAACTTAATGAGTGATTAAATAAAAGCTTCGCGTTTTGATTTTTACTGAACTGAGCGAACGACAATCAGACGTATTCTCTGAGACCTGATATGATAGTATGGTAGAAAGATTAATATTAATCTTTCTACCATACTATTTACTTTTTCTCTTAGTGAAGTATAGAAAGTTGGATTCTTTTAATCTATTAATATCGATTATTCAAAATAGTGATCTTCCGATATCATATATGTGCTATGAATTCGGTATATCGAATCTTAATATTACCCTATTCTACTTCTTTGTTTCATCCACTTGATTTGTATTAATTCCAATCAAGCTCAAAAAAGCAAGAGACCCAGTCTTCCTGTTCTAATTCTTTTCTTTTCTAGTTCAAATAGGAACTATGAATCCTGATATCCATCGAAAGAATAAAATCAATGAAGTAAAAAGAAAAAGGGGGGGGGGAGAATCCGCTCTTACTCATTGTCGCTATATGTGGTAAAAGTTGGTTGGTTTATCAGTTTAGGAAGAATTTGGTTAGAATCTCTGTCTGTATCCCCTTCCCTTTCGGAATACGCGCAGTAGAATCGTTGAAATATCTGTGTGATTGAAAAAAGGGTATTATTCATCTAGTACATTACTATACCAGACCCGAATACAATGGAACTTTCAAATAAAGATGTTTGAATTAAATAACAAAATGTAATAATTTAAAAAAGCGCTTTACAGAACTATCTAGAAAACAATTTTGATAAAGTTTGATTCATCAACGTAATTAGTAGTACTTAGAGTCCACTTCGTCCCCACACTACTAGTGAAAGGGAAAATGTAAAGACTACCATTAAAGCAGCCCAAGCAAGACTTACTATATCCATGTGAATGATGTCCCCTATCTCGATAAATATGAAGAAATTAATTAGTCCATTATTGTTCACTAATAATAGTGGATCCATAGTGAACAGTCAAAAAGGATTCTGACCCAAGATTCTTGATAAATCAATACACTAAATACACTTCGAACAAGTTTTGATATTTGTTCTAGTAGAAACAGGAAACATTAAGCCGACACAAAAAAGGCACTGCCATTCTTAGAAGTATTAAGGGAATGGTATTAATTGAACACATAGATAATAAAATCTATTGTTTCTTTTGTTGACTTTCATAAGTAAAAGACATCATTAATGTGGAATGAGGATCAATCGTTCATACCTATCCTTCCTATTTTATTTTGACTATATCCCGATTGCCGCTCTTGAGCCCGGGATATCCTATTTCATTCTTGGCTATAGGTTAGTGAAATAAGTCTTTCTTTTTGCACTTTTTGATAAAAAGCCAATTGCCTATTCAATCTAATATGGATTGAATGCCTACACATTTAGAGACTTTCATGCGTTTGTATCCAAAGTATTTTCCTGCTCTTTTAACACCCACTAATTAGCTTGCCGATCCAACTTAGTTCAATTTGTTCAATTTCAGCTAAGATCGAGAAGATCCAGTCAGTAGATACTATATTGTAATTGTATTTGAAGTCCTTAAAATTTTTTTCCACTAGAACCTTGACTCTGAGACGCAAAGATTCAAATATTTTTGAGTTTTTAAAAGCGCCAGATGCTTAGAATCAAGCAAGTATCAACAATTCTTTTGCGTCTTTGAAGGAATCAATAATTCATTGAGTTATATATCGGCCGAACATAATACGAAATTTTGAGTCGTGTGTTGATCAGGCGACACCCGGATTTGAACTGGGGAAAAAGGATTTGCAGTCCCCCGCCTTACCACTCGGCCATGCCGCCAAAATGTGATAAACTAGACTAAAGCTTTTCTCCTCTGGAAGATTACTAAACTTCTTTTTGTATTGTACTTCCCCTTGAATTCCATTTTGTCTTAATACCCTTCCTAAAATAACTTTTTTATTATATTTCTACCTTCAATTGAAGGATTGTATAGTATATCCAAAGACACAATGCCTAAAAACCTCCTCTCTTATTTCTATTGAAATGAAAAATGAAGTTCATTTTTTGTTTTTCACAAAACAAATTGAACCATTAACTACGAAATCTTAATTTAAAAATTATTTTTTACGTAATAATAAAATGAAAATTGATTGAAAATTAATACAGAACTAATTGAGATTGCTTATTTTCAAAAAAAAAAAAAAAAAGATTTATCAATTTTCATTATAACAGCAATTAGGAGTATATGTAAACCCTAAAAGAAAAATTGTTACAGGGGATATCTACTGGGGTATCTTATCGATAGAATTCCTAAGAAGCAATTAGCTGGAAAATATCCTGTTTCAATTTTTCGAGTAGAAATTTTACTAAAATACACGTTGCTCCGCCTAGAACTGA